ATTCCTGAATAATCTCATTTTTCAATTATTAAATCATTTCATTTTACCAAGTTCCACTTTAGCCAGATTAGTCAACATCTCTATGTTTCGATGCAACAACAAGATTCTATTTTTAACAAGTAGTTTTGTTGGTTGGTTAATTGGTCACATTTTATTCATGAAATGGGTTGGATTGGTATTTTTCTGGATACGGAAAAATCATTCTATTCGAATTCGATCTAATAAGTATCTTGTATCAGAATTGCGAAATTCTATGGCTCGAATCTTTAGTATTCTCTTATTTATCACCTGTGTCTACTATTTAGGCAGAATGCCGTCGCCTATTGTCACTAGGAAAATGAGAGCGAGAGAAACTTCAGAAACGGAAGAAGGGGGAGAAAGAAACGAAGAAAGCGATGTAGAAAAAACTTACAAAATGAAGGATACTAAACAGGAACAAGAGGGATCCCCCGAAGAAAACCCTTACCTTTTTTCGGAAGAAAGGGAGGATCTGGAAAAAATCTATGAAACGGAAGAGATCCGAGTGAATGGAAAGGAAAAAACAAAGTATGAATTTCACTTTAAAGAGACACGCTATCAAGATAGCCCAGTTTATGAAGATTCTGATCTGGAGACCCATCAAGAGAATTGGGAATTGGGAAGACTGAAAGAAGAGAAAAAGAAAAGAATTAAGAAAGATATTTATATGTGGGTTGAAAAGATTTTTGTCTCTTTTCTTTTTGATTTTAATCGATGGAATCGTCCATTACGATATATAAAAAATGATAATCTAGAAAATGCTTTACGTAATGAAATGTCACAATTTTTTTTTTTAACATGTACAAGTGATGGAAAACAAATAATATCCTTTACATATCCTCCCAGTTTATCGACTTTTTCGGAAATCTTAGAACAAATAATTTCTTTGTACATAATAGAAAAACTATATGACAAAGATATTTATAATTTTTGGATAAATACTAATGAAAAAAGAAAGTGCAATTTAAACAATGAATTGAAAAGACGAATCCAAATTCTAGAAAAAAAGGAGGTATCCTCTAGTCTGGATATTCTTGAAAAAAGAGCCATATTATGCGATGATGAAAAAAAAGAAAAATGCTTGCCAAAAGCATATGATCCTTTTTTCAACGGACCATATCGAGGAATGAGAAAAGAATTAGATTCACGTACAATCATGAATATTTATAAAGATACAGAAGATTTAGTAGAATTCTTTTTTATAAATAGGATTCATGATCTCTTTCTGAATTATTTCGTAGAATTGCACTGTCAATCCTTTTTGAATCCTATAGGAGAAAAAGGAATTGATTCAGAAAATCAAGCAAAATATTTGCAATTTAGATTTGATGTAATTACAACACAACAAAAATATAAAAAAACACTGAAATCTATTGGAATTAAACTAAAAGAAGTCAGTAAAAAGGTTTCTCGATGGTCATACAAATTAACCGAGAGTTTTATAGACGAAGAAGAAGAAAATGAACATGATGAATATTTGGAGGAAGACGAACATGAGCTTTATTCAAAAATATTCAAACGTGTGACAGTTTCTAACGATTATGATGATGATAATGATCCAAATGTGGACAGTGATTATCAAATGGCAGATATTTTTTTGCTACGTTACCCAAAAGAATCGGATTTTCGTCGCAATCTAATCAAAGGATCCATGCGCGCTCAAAGACGTAAAACAGTTATTTGGAACTTCTTTCAAGGAGATGCACATTCACCACTTTTTTTGGATCGTATAGACAAAATAGATTTCTTTTTTTCTTTTGATATCAAAAAACTGAAGAATGTAATTCTTAGTATTTGGATGGGAAGAGAAAAAGAATCAGAATTCAAAATAGAAAATATTGAAGATGAAGATACAAACGAACAGCTAAGAATAGCAGAAGTTTGGGAGAGCTATCTAATTCCTCACATATTAAGAAGTTTGATATTATTAACACATTCTTTTATTAGAAAATACATTCTATTGCCTTCATTAATAATAGCCAAAAATACTTTACGTGTTTTATTATTCCAAATTACCGAGTGGAACAAGGATTTTCAGGAATGGAAGAAAGAAACCCATATTAAATGCACCTATAATGGTGTTCAATTATCAGAAAACAAATTTCCCCAAGGTTGGTTACTAAATGGTATTCAGATAAAGATTCTATATCCTTTCCGTCTAAAACCTTGGAGAAAATATAAGGGACAATCTCATCATAAAAATAGAATGAAAAAAAAAGAGAAAAAAATAAATTTTTATTTTTTAACAGTCTGGGGACTGGAAGCGGAGGTTCCATTTGGTCCTCCCCGAAAACAACCTTCTTTTTTTAAACCTATTTATAAAGAAATCAAAAAAGAAACAAAAAAGATGAAAAAGAGATTTTTACAAGTTTTCAAATCTTTAAATAAAGAAATAAAATCCTTTCAAAAAAATAGAAAAGAAGAAACAAAAGGGGTCATCAAAATAGTTCAAGTTATCAAATTAATAATGAAAAAAGTGAATACAATTCTCTTATTTGAATTGAGGAAAGAAAAAGTATATGAACCGAACAAGAACAAAAAAGATTTCCAAATAAATAATAAGATTATTTGCGAATCGTCCGTTCTAAATAGAACGATTAATTGTTTAGATTATTCACTAATAGAAAAAAGAATGAAAGGTCTTTATGATAAGACAATCAAAATAAGAAATCAAATTGAACGAATTACAAAAGAAAAAAAAGAAATAGTTTTAAATTATGATAATAAAGGATCAGGATCACAAAAACCTATTTGGAAAATATTCCAAAGTAAAAAGATTCGATTAATGCGTAAATCATACTACTTTCTCCAATTATTCATTGAAAAAATATACATAGATATTTTCATTACCTTTTCTAAGATTAATGCACAACTTTTATTTGAATCAACAAAAAAGATAATTACTAAATCCATTTACAACAATGAAATAAAGAATAAAATAAATAAAGAACAAGAAGTAATTGATAAAAAAAATCAAAATACAATGAATTTTCTTTTGACTATAAAGAAATGGTTTTCAATTTCAAATACTAAAAAGACTAAGAATAGCAATCAAGATCCCAATAATGATTGGGACTTATCTTTCCTGTCCCAAGCATATGTTTTTTACAAAATATCACAAAACCAATTACTGAATAAATCTATATTGAGATCTGTACTTCAATATCAAGGGAGCTATCCTTTTTTTAAGGATAATTTCAAAGACTATTGTATCATGCACGGAATATTTAATTACAAATCTACACATAAGAAAATTAATACGTATGTAATAAACGAATGGAAAAACTGGTTAAAATTTCATTATCAATACGCTTTATCTAAAAAAGAAAGGTATCGATTAGTACCTAAAGAATTTCAAAATACAATTAAGGAACATCGTATGATTCAAAACAAGCAATCAAACCAATTGGATTTATATAAAAAATACCAATTTATTTATTTAATGAATAAAGATGACTATGAAGTGAATTCATTTATGAGTAAAAAATACAAATGGAAAAAACATTACAGATATGATCTTTTAACATCTAAATACATAAGCTTCCCTAATTTATACATTTCTGGATCAACATTAGAAAGAAACGGGGATCAAGAAATTACATATCATTTCCATATATTAAAACCTGAATCCTTTTATGTATTGGTAAGTCTACCTAGTAATGATTATATAGAAAAAGAATATCTTATTGATAGTAATACAAATTTAGATAGGAAATATTTTGATTGTAGAATTCTTAATCTTTATTTAAAAGAAGATATTGATATTGAGATCTGGACCAATGCACATATTGGCATCAAGATTCAGAAAGATACTAAGACTGAAATTAATAATTTAAAAATGAATAATTTCAAAAGAATGGAAAAAAGATATCTTTTTTTTCCTACAATTGATCAAGAGATAAAACAATCCAATCAAAAAAGTTTCTTTTTTGATTGGAGGGGAATGAATAAAGAAAGGTTATATGATACTACATCAAATCATTATACTATATCCAATTCCAATCTTGAAACTTGGTTCTTCCCAGAATTTGTGCTACTTTTTGATGTATATCAAATTCGACCTTGGATCCTCCCAATCAAATCACTCTTTTTTAATTTTTCGATAAATGAAGAAAGTAAAAACATTAACATAAATACAAAGAAATCTTCTACTAAAAAAAGATTTCTTGAATTCTTCCTTGAATTCTTCAATTTCAAGCAGGAAGAAAACGAACAACAGGTACAAGGAAATCTTGTATGGAATATACAAAAAAAAAAACAATATAAGAACAATAATGAACTAGATTTATTTTTACAACAAAGAGAGCTAAATTTCTTTTTAAAAAAACATTTACTTTTTCAACTAGGATCGACTAATCTCTTGCATAAACAAATAATAGACGATATAAGGATATGTTCTCTCATACTTAGACTGAAAAAGCCAAAGGACATTGCTATAGCTTATCTTCAAAGAGATGAAATCGATCTAGCTCAAATGATGAGTCAAAAGGACCTAGTTCTTGCAGAAGTGATAAGAAGGGGAATATTTATGATTGAACCAATTTTACTATCTATACAAAAGGAAGTAAAATCTATTATATATCAAACTATGGATATTTCATTGGTCGATAATAATAAGCACCAAACAAAGAAAAAAAAAAGATATATTGAGAAAACGGGGTTTGAAAAATCCATTGCACGACACAGCAACATATTTTTGAGTGGAGACAAAAATCATTATGATTTACTTGTTCCTGAAAATATTCTATCTCCCAGACGTTGTAGAGAATTTCGAATTCGAATTTGTTTCAATTCCCGGAATTTTGATGTTGTGGATAGAAATCCAAGATTTTGCAATGAAAACAAAATAAGAAACTGTGAACAATTTTTGAATGAGAACAAACATCTTAATACAGATAGAAAAAATTTAATTAAATACAAATTGTTTCTTTGGCCCTATTATCGATTAGAAGATGTAGCTTGTATGAATCGTTATTGGTTTGATACCAATAACAGCAGTTCTTTCAGTATGTCAAGAATACATATGTATTCACAATTCAAAATGAATTAAATCCCAATGAAAAAAAAAAAAACAAAGTAGTATATGAATGAAATACAATTTTGATGTATACTAGATAAAAATAACTGTCATAATCAATATTCTTATTTTTCCTGATCGGTAAAATTCACAGAAAAGACAGATTTAAATCTTAAATTATGAGCAAAAATTCATTCATCTCAATTATTACACAAGAAGAAAAAGAAGAAAATAGTGGGTCTGTTGAATCTCAAGTATTCCATTTCACCAGTAATATACGGAGACTTACTTCCCATTTACAATTGCACAAAAGAGATTTTTTATCGCAAAGAGGTCTACGAAAAATTCTGGGAAAACGTCAACGATTATTAACTTATTTGTCAAATAAAAATAAAGTGCGTTATAAGAAATTAATGGATCAGTTAGATATTCGGGAACCAAAAACTCGTTAATGAAATTTGAATTTCATTTCTGATTTGAGTTTCTTATTATTATCCTTTTTCTTTTTTCATTCAATTAGGAAAGTATCATATAAAAAAAGAGTACCTTTACCGGACCCTTAGTAAGGTCATGAAATATTTCAACTTATTTATTTCTCTTTTATTTCAGAATGGATTTACCTGAACCAATACATGATATTATTGTAGTATTTCTGGGATAATTTCTGTATAAGTTCTGTATGGAGTAGTATTACTTACCAATCCTATTGATTCTGCCTTTTCATTGGGATTGGTTCTTGTTTGTATATCCTTATTCTATATTTCATTGAATTCCTATTTTTTAGCTGCCGCACAGTTCCTTATTTATGTGGGAGCCATAAATATCTTAATCATATTTGCTGTGATGTTCACGAACGGTTCAGAATATTCCAATGATTCCTATTTATATACCTTTGGAGATAAGATCATCACTTCACTAGTTTGTACAAGTATTTTTTTTTTCATTAATGACTACTATACCAGATACGTTATGGTCCGGAATTGTTCGGACTATAAGATCAAATCAGAGATTATAGAACAGGACTTTCTAAGTAACGTTCAACAAATTGGGATTCCTTTATTGACAGATTTTTCTCTTCCTTTTGAACTCATTTCAAAAATTCTTTTAGTTTCTTAGCTAGGTGCAATTACTATGTCTCGTGACGTGAAGAATCTAATAAGAAATAAGAACTTCCTTTTTGAAAAGGAAAAAAAAAGATTTAATCTATTTTCTTTCAATCTACTGTGAATATCTTGTTTTGTTCTGTAATTATTCTAGTCTAGTCAACTAAATTGGTTGAATTTTTGTTCATATTTAAATGAATCAAAATTGATGAGGAATTTGTCAATGATGTTAGAGCATTGACTTTTTCTCAGTGTTTCTTTATTTTCTATTGATATCTATGGACTGATCACAATTCGAAGCATGGTTAGAGCACTTATGTGTCTTGAGCTTATAATGAATTAGGTGAATCTCAATCTTTGTTATAGCTATTGCGGCTGCTGAAGCAGCTATTGGGCTAGCTATTGTTTCGTCGATTTATCACATCAAATCCACTCGTATCAATCAATCAAATTTGCTAAATAATTAGTGAGAATTCTTTGATTTTACATAGAAATGAAAACATTTAAGAATCTAATATTCTCTATAATATTATTTATATTATTTCTTTTTTTATCTTTTTTAATAGATATATTTTTCATATTTATTTAGTATTTAGAGTTACTAACCTATTTTTTAACTTACCTAATAACAAACGTCTTCATCTCCTATCTAATAGATTATCATATCCTTAATTCTATTTTGAAATACTAGAATCTTTATTTTCTATATGTATATGAATCTAGTAAAATTAACATGAATTTCATTCGTAAACTCCTATTTCATGGTTCTTGAAATGGAAATCAAAGTATCTTGGCCTTTTCTCATAAACAGATTAGAAAAGCTTTTTCTTCTTCAAATTTTGATAAATCATCGATTCGTCTGGTATTTACAATAGAAAATAGATGATTTTTTTTTTTTTTACCAGATTGAAAATCTTTTGTGTTCAAAACTGGAATTTAGAGATCCAATGTCACATTCAGTAAAGATTTATGATACATGTATAGGATGTACCCAATGTGTTCGAGCTTGCCCCACGGATGTATTGGAGATGATACCTTGGGACGGATGTAAAGCTAAGCAAATTGCTTCTGCGCCAAGAACTGAGGATTGTGTAGGTTGTAAAAGATGTGAATCTGCTTGTCCAACGGATTTCTTGAGTGTCCGTGTTTATTTATGGCATGAAACAACTCGCAGCATGGGTCTTTCTTATTAATATGTGAAAAAAAACTTCACTTGAATCATTTGATTCCTCTTTACCAAAAAAAGTCCGTACTCGAGAAAAGAAAATCTATTATTCTTCTCCCGAGCACGGGGTTTTCTGGTCTAATTTTATCTTGTCTTTATAACGAGTTATTTTCCTTGGTTAACAATACTTATTGTTTTGCCCATATTAACGGGTTCTTCAATTGTCTTTTTCCCTCATAGGGGAAATGAAAATGGTGGTATATATGTATATGTATCCTAGAGCTCCTTATAATGACCTATTATCTTATCTAATTTTTTTCTAGATACTAATTGTTTTTTTTTTTTTAATTCAATAATTTATGAAAGAAATCTCATTTCTTGGAAAGAAAGTCTTAGAATTCTTTGACTTTCATAATTTCATTATTCTTCGTTGTACAATGAAAAAAAGGGAAGGGTGAATTAGAATTGTAATGAGATACATCTAAAGTTTTTGAGAACCCTTTCATTTCAATATAGGAATTATTGAAATGAAAGGGTTCTCAAAAACTCGGATAAATCTTCATTTTGTATCAGTAGTTTATTTTATTCAATTAGATATTCATTGGAATGAAGCATAGCTATGGAATCCGATTCCTAATAGATTTATCCCAAAATAGCATATCCAAATTAGAAGAAATCCTATAGAAGCGACAAATGCCGAATACGTGCCTTGATCTTGCAATCTTGTATTTTTTCTAGTATGTAAATAAATCGCAAATATGGTCCAAGTAATAAATGCCCAAGTTTCCTTAGGGTCCCAATTCCAATAAGAACCCCATGCTTCATTAGCCCATACTGCTCCAGAAAGGATGCCTATAGTTAAAAAGGTAAATCCTAAACTAATGGCACGATAACTCCAATAATCCAAACGTTGAATTAATTGATATTTGTAAAAATTTTGAAATGAGAGGAAATAAGTCATTTTTAGTACATTTCCCTTTTCATTCAAATATTCCATATCACCAAAGAAAAACGACTTCCTTAAACTGAAAAGATTCTTGTTTGAAAAGCAAGAATCTTTTTTTTTTTGAAATGTAATCACTATAAGAGCAACTGATAATAAGGATCCGCATAAAAGAGCTGCATAGCTCAATAGCATCATACTTACATGCATAATTAACCACTGAGATTGTAGAGCAGGTACTAATATAGCGGGTTGATGCATTTCAGTTGAAAGACATGACGTGGCAAAACCTTGGGTAAAAATGGCACTTGATGCAGTTATTGCACTGACATCATTTTTATGATTCCCAAGATACGGAATCATATGAATAATAGATAAACTCCATGAAAGGAAGATTAATGATTCATATAAATTACTTAAGGGAAAATGTCCCGAAGAAATCCAACGAATAACTAAAAACCCTGTTAGAGAGAAAAAAGTAGCTATAAGCCCTTTTTCTGAGGAATTACGTAATCCTTCGATTTCGTAGACTAATAAGTTCATCAAATGAATCATAATCACAATTGAGATGATCGAAAAGGAAATATGAGTTAATATCTGTTCTAAGGTTGCAAATATCATAAAGAAGAGTCCCTTTTAAATAATTGAGATTGGGGAGGGAATTAAATAGAATCTATTGTGTCTATATTAATAATATTCATTAATATTTTTATTATGAAATAATTGAAATAATGAAAAATCATATTAATGCCGCCACTCGGACTCGAACCGAGATGCTTTAGCACTGCTTCCTAAGAGCAGCGTGTCTACCAATTTCACCATGGCGGCTGACTTTAAATAATAAATATTACTAAATATGAATAAGTAATTCATATTGAATATATTGAATTGTCTCTCTTCAATAGAGTTTAGGAAAAAAATGAAGAAAGAGACATTTCTATTCATATTTAAATGTTCAATATGAATAATACTTAATTGGTATCTTCTTCGGTTTTAATAAGAAACTTTTTCGTACTAGAAACCTAGCTCTTTCTTTTTTAGAATGATTTTGAGACCCAACACCTTCATAGTAAAGTCTAAATATTAAAGTATTATTAAAGTATAAAGTAGAATGAAATATTCAGATTCTTCCTTGTGTATCGTAATTGTGCTTTTCTATTTTGAAAAGCACAATTCATAGGAAATCAAAAATCCTCCTAATTTTCAATAAAGAAAAAAAAAAAGATAAAAAATACTGAGTACTTTGAATCAAGTAGACAGAAAGATTCTTATTTTTCAATATTCCCTAGCTCTAACTAAATATGGAGAAGTGAAATCAAAAGACAATTTAGTAAAATCGAATCATTTGTTTTACATTCAAAAATGTAAATTTGGAAGTTCTTTGAAACATGTCAATTAATATTTTTCCAAGACTTTTTTTGTCGAACAAAAAAGCTTTTTGACTGTCCGGTGGAAACAGATTTAGCTAAAGAAAAAGCTTTTACTGCCTCAAAAAATCCTTTTTTTTTCCAAAGATTTTTACGAATATGCTTTTTTGACATAGAAGTGCGTTTTTTTGGAACTGCCATTCAATAAGGTAGGTGACTACTTTTTATCGTTGTATGTGAAAGACATATATTGTTAAAAAAAAAAAAAGAATTCCTCTTTCTTACTTTAATTATTTATTACTTTATTAGTCATTATTTATTAGTCATTATCTATACTTACTATTTTATTCCATAAATCTTATAATTTCTTCAAGAATATCATAACAT